CTTGTCGGCTCTCTGTAAAATACTCGTTTGGCCGAGGGCTTCCAAAGACATCGTAAGCTAAACCTGTGCTGACGAATAACCAACCCGCTATGAATAGGGAAGGTATAGTAATGCTATGAATGACCCAGTATCGAATACTGGTAATAATATCCGCAAAAGAACGTTCTCCTGTGCTTCCAGACATGCTCAGCTCCACATATTCTTGTACAGGCAAATGTCAATCGATTCCGTAAAAGATGAGATCCGTAAATGGAAATTTACTGAAATTCTTTGTGGGATCGGCAATATTGTACCAAAGGTGTCTTTAGAGTATACCAAATCAGTATAGCCGTCCTTCTTCTGACACAGCAAGGCAGTTTCAATTAATATGGAAACTAAGTATACGTATTAGACAATTTCTTTTTTCTTGCTTGTAATATAGAACTGAACTATGCGCCATTTAATAGAAAAATACGCTAATTAAAAAAATAAATATAGTATAAAGGTTCTCTTAATTATTGTCTTCGGACTCGAAACGGAAATCGGGTAAGGGATCAATGTGATACGTTGGTTTCTAATTCTAATAATTCATCAAAGAGAGTATTATATTCCCACAATTCAATTAGACACGAAATTTAGAACTCTCTTTTTTGTGTTTTGTTTTTAGAAAGAAAGGCTTTTTTTTCTTTTTTCATTTTAAGGTATTGATTAATCGTCTAGTACCAACTAATAGTAGTAGGTAGTCGATAGTATTCGATGAAAAAAAAAAACAAAATGGAATTGTAAGAAATTAATCAACATTCGCGATGTATGCATTCCTGTATTAGATCCAAGAGTTCTTTAATGTAGAACCTAAAATAAAGATAATAAGAATGAATCATCTTAAAATCGATTTGAACTAAAATAAAAATCCAAATTTTCTTTTTTTGCGTGATCGTGTTGATATCCTTTTGCTTATCATTAAAAAAAGGAAACGCTCAAATTAGAAATGCTTTTCCTGTTTTCTTCTTCGATAATGAGAGTTTTTGTTAACAAAGTTACATGAAACAGTTCTTATTTCTTTTTATTAATTTACTACAAGAGTTGCTCAAAAAATCTGTTGATTAGAAATCACGGAATTTGTAGATGTAACAGACAATGAGTCGATTTCTTTTTCTACCTCTCTTCCTTTTTTTTTCTTAGTTATATCTATATTTATAATGTACTAAATGTAATGATTGAGGAATAAATTGAACTTATTCTTTCAATTCAATTGGTATTTTTTCTTATTTTCGTCCCTATCTTTCACAAAAAATGTAAACTTAGGTAAGTGCTTTATAAATATATGTATAAAAAAACATATTTGATTTAGCTCCTTCATGCCTACTCTAACTAGTTATTTCGGTTTTCTACTAGCAGCTTTAACCATAACCTCAGCTCTATTTATTGGTCTGAGCAAGATACGGCTTATTTGAAATAAATTGAATCAACAATTCAGAATCATAAAAAAATCTTTCTGTAGGATTTCATGTATTTTTTAAGTTCTTTATAGCTCTTTATTTTAATTTTATCGATTTTTCGCGAAATTTTGCAAATTTCGGTTATTGAGATTCATGGACAATTAGGATTAAAATTTAGGGATAGATATTACCTCCCCCCTTTCCTTTCAAAAAAATTGAAATGATTGAAGTACTTCTATTTGGAATCGTCTTAGGTTTGATTCCTATTACTTTGGCTGGATTATTCGTAACTGCATATTTACAATATAGGCGTGGTGATCAGTTGGACCTTTGATTAGTTAACAATTTTTGTTGATTGACCTCCTTTCTTTAATTTAAGCCACAGGAGGTCAATTTTCGATTTTTCTTCCATTATTTAAGTCTAATTAGAATTAATAAGAATGGAATCACGCTCTGTAGGATTTGAACCTACGACATCGGGTTTTGGAGACCCACGTTCTACCGAACTGAACTAAGAGCGCTTTCTTATCACAGACAGTAAAGAACAAAAAAGAAAAGGAATCCTTTTATAACCCAATACTACATCCTGCATGCGTATCACAGATATAGAAGTATCGAATATATAGTTCGAATTGTATATGTGTTATATGTATATATAGTATTATACACTACTATAATATGATATATATAGTAATAGTCTTATATATCATACTATTCTATAGTAGTAGAATAGTATTCTAAAAATGACAGATTATATATGTCCAATTTGAATCGATTTCATCGATCTCAATGAATTCCTCTTTACTTCTCAGAGGAAAAGTAATAGGTAGGGATGACAGGATTTGAACCCGTGACATTTTGTACCCAAAACAAACGCGCTACCAAGCTGCGCTACATCCCTTTTAATAAATAGGTTTACAGTGTTATTGTAAAGAATCCTTTTCTTTTTTTCCACATCATTATTTCTCCTATTTAGATACACAATAGATCTTGCCATTTTTTCTTTTTTTTTTCATATATGATATAATATAAAAGTCGTTGGATACATATACGCTGTAAAGTAAAAAAGGCTTTTAGGGCAGCAGGAAAGATGCATTACTTTTTTAACTTAAAATAAAGGTAGAAAATCTTATCTACTGGATTGTTGTACATTTTGATTTGCTTTAGGAATTTCATAAGTGGTTTTTCTTTTTAAATACATATGCATCTGATCATCTATTATATATGTATTATATGTATTATTCTTATCTGTTACAATATATAAATAAAGAAAAAAAGAAGGAGGATTTTCAATGCGAGATCTAAAAACATATCTCTCCGTGGCACCGGTACTAAGTACTTTATGGTTCGGATCTTTAGCAGGTCTATTGATAGAAATCAATCGTTTTTTCCCGGATGCGTTAACATTCCCCTTTTTTTCATTCTAGTTATTGACACGGTAAGGGGGTAACGAAGATTAGAGATAGGATCCACTATCTGTGACTAATCCCCCGCCCTTTCTCCCTTTAACCTTATATTCGAAAAGGGAGAAAGAAAAAAGGATTCAACCTCAGCACAGCAAAGCTTGGGCGCAAGCTCGAATTGAAAATTCAATTAAAAAAAAAGAGTGAGAACGGAAATTAAAATGTGGGGCTAGGGCAAAAGTCTCATACACGAGACTTAAATGAAATACTGTGCTGGGTATAATTAGAGGAAAAATTTCGAACTCTAAAGAGAAATATTAGTCCTAACAAAAAAATAGAGTTAAAAATCATTAAAAAATCATTAGATTACGTATTCTTTATTATACTGATACTGAATTCTATTTCATATTCAAATTCTTTTATATATATATATTTACGATTCCTCTATTTACTGCAACGAAATTTTTTGAAGTGTATTTCTAGTTAGCAATTTTTTTCTTTCCGCTTTGGGTCGAAAATAAAAGAGTTGCTTGAATAAAAAAGTCACACACAAAAAGGGGGTTCATGGCCAAGGGTAAAGATGTCCGAGTAAGCGTGATTTTGGAATGTACTAGTTGTGTTCGAAAGAATGTTAATAAGGAATCAAGGGGTATTTCCCGATATATTACTCAAAAGAATCGACGTAACACGCCCAGTCGATTGGAATTGAGAAAATTCTGTCCCTATTGTTACAAGCATACAATTCATGGAGAGATCAAGAAATAGATCGAACCGAGAAGGACATATATTATACATATATTTCATTATATGATATGCATAAAAAAATTGATAAGAAAATGTAATAAAAAACATACATATTATTCTATGCAATAGATAAGAATTCTAATATATGGAATTCTATTAGAATTTTTTTTCATAAAAAAAGAAATAATATTAGAAAATATAGAATAGAAAAAAAGGATTCCGGACTAGAAGCTATATAGAATATAAATGGATAATAATATAAGCGATAAGCGCATATAAATAAACAAAAATAGAAATATCAAATATATAAATAAAGTAAAGATAACATATATAAAAATAGAAAATAAACAAATTCAAATTAAAGAAAAGAAGAAAAAAACCAAATCCTATTTCGAATTCATTTTTTTTAGATCCGACCGAAATAGGATTTTCGGTAGAATATTTTTTATATTATAAGGAATAAATAAACTAAACAAACCATGGATAAATCCAAGCGATCTTTCCTTAAACCTAAGCGGCCTTTTCGTAGGCGCTTGCCCCCGCTCCAATCGGGGGACCGAATTGATTATAGAAACATGAGTTTAATTAGTCGATTTATTAGTGAACAGGGAAAAATTTTATCTAGGCGCGTGAATAGATTGACTCTGAAACAACAACGATTAATTACTATTGCTATAAAACAAGCTCGTATTCTATCTTTGTTACCCTTTCTTAATAACGAGAAACAATTTGAAAGAGCCAAGTCGGCTGTTAGAACTACGGGTTTTCGAGGTTTTCGAACAAAAAAACAATAGGTTTACTTTTTTTATTTTATCGGACTAATTTCTATTCTATCTTCCCTTCCCGGAGTTCCTTCTCCGGGGAACTTTGTTTAAAAAATTTCGGGTGCTTCTTTCCAATCTTCTTTTTTTATGATCTCATTGGAAATACTATAAAGACAATTCCTATTTAATATAGCTATTTGTGCAAGTATTTTACGATTAAGAATCAACTGCCTCTTGTACAGGTCATGTATAAAATGACTATAACTATAGTATATGTCCTTTTCTGTTTCGCGAATTGCTGCGTTTATCCGAGTAATCCACAACCGACGAAAATCTCTCTTTTTCTTATCTCTATCTCGATGAGCCGAAAACAAAGCTCTTATTTTCTGTTGAGTAATAATACGAATAGGTTTTGAATGAGCCCCTCGAAAGCTTGATACAAATAAACGCATTTTTTTTCTCCGTCTCCGAGCTATATATCCTCGTCTAACTCTGGTCATTGAATAAATGAAACTTTGCTAAATAACTAATTGATTTTCTTTCTCTTTGAGTTATTTCTTCTTTCCTCACTGGTAATAACAAAACGGATTTTTCCAATGTATAAAAAGAATTCCAATGGCTTTTGCTACTATAACCTTCCCGACCACGATTTTTTCTTTTTTTCGAGGCATTTCGCCTCAACTCCAAATGAAATAAGAAATTGGATTGATACTACAAAAAGAAAAGCGTAGTAAATCTAGATGAATAAAGAAATAGTGGGTTCCTTCGTTTCTATGGTTACTTCTTAAACGGTGAGGTCCTCTCTATACACCGGAGCCCTTTACTTCGTTTAGTCAACGTTATTGGTAACTTGTACAATTCAAAATCTTTGGCTCTACCCATGAATTATCCAGTAATAGGTCTTTCACAACGAGATCCGCCTATACAGTAACGGTATTTAGTTTTGAAGGTTAGCTGGATAGCTGACCCTGTTAGTCCGTTTTGCAAAAATGGGCGCATAATCTTTTTTCTTTAAAAATAGTACTTTCCCGCTTAATGTATAGCATTTGCTACCAATGGGAACTTGCTTCTCATTTTAAATCGAGCTAATTAGGGTTACACCAAGGGAAACCATAAATTTCAAACGCAATAGATGGATATGGTAGATCTTTTTTTTTTCGATAGTGACCAGAGTTCTTCCATTTTATCCTATTCACAGGTAATGATCATTGATACTGGAAATTTTTTTCTGTTGTTAGCCCAGCTCATAATTTGAACGAGTCGCACATACACCCTAGTACATGTTCCTCGGCGCTGAGGACATCCCCGAAGAGCGGGGGATTTCGTGACGTTTCTGATTGGCTGTCTTGTGTTTCTAATAAGCTGTTTAATAGTTGGCATGCTGAATCATTTACATAAGGGACTGGTTTAGATCAATCCTAACCTGATGAGTATGAATTATTTCTAGTTATATAGAATATTACCCAGTAAAGTCAAAAGATAAAATATCAATTTGCGAATTTGACTACTTCGGCTCTTTCCATTGGTCCTTCTTTACTATTTCTACTCCTTCATGCGCTATAAGATCAATAATTCCGTGAGCTTGGGCTTCTCTTGCTGACATAAAAACATCCCTTTCCAGGTCTTCGGTTAGAACCCACAAAGGTTGGCCTGTTCTTTGTGCATAAACCTTTGTGAGTGTTTCTCGCAAAGTCAATAGTTCTTCCGCTTCCATCATACATTCGCCCGTTGATCCCTCATGAAAAGAACTAGCAGGTTGATGCATCATTACCCTGATGATATAACAAAAAGAATGTTCCTCCATCTCGCCTGATGAGGCGAAGACAAAAGATAGGGAATAACAATAAACTTGAACAACCGTACGTGCATCTTTTGCGCATTGCATACGGCTCGACAATGGAATTTACTTTTCTCTTCCATCGAATAAAAATAGAATCGATCAGATCCAGATCAGTAAATCATCCAATTACCACCCTTCTTTTCGTGAGTTCAAAATACTATGATGGCTCCGTTGCTTTATATATTCATTTCGTTCATTTCGTCTGTAATTCAGCAATCCCAAAGTTTCTTTTTGATCCGAAATAAGAAATTTTTTTTATTTTCGTACTCTCATAAATATTGTTAGGTTAGGATTAAGAGTCTTTTGGTATAAAAATAAAAAAGTTTGTGACGCTGAAACGGACTCCGGATAAATCAAAAATCGGGAATACCCTTTATCTCATACTCCTCTCTCGATACATAATCTAATTTTTGAAAAAAAAACTAACCAAATTTTGCATATCGAATTCAAAGTGCCATGCTATTTTTACTATTTTTACTTAACACTACTCATAATATATCTTGATATTTCTTGTGGTGAAGGCATAGTCTTTTTTTCTCAAATAAAAAACTCATTGGCGCCAAAGCCAAGCGTGAGGGAATGCAAAACGTTTGGTAATTTCTCCTCCGACCAGGATAAAAGATCCCATTGAAGCGGCTACTCCCATGCATATTGTATATACATCTGGTAGCACAAGTTGCATAGCATCAAAAATAGCTATTCCGGGTAATACCCATCCGCCAGGACAATTTATAAACAAATACAAATCCTGGGTCTGATCCTCTATACTGAGATATATGATAAGACCAACAAGATAATTCGAGGTCTCGGTCGTAATCTCTTGGGTTAAAAAAAGTAATCTTGCTCGATAAAGTCGGTTGATTAGGGTAAAATTGTATCCCTTAGGAACCGTACATGCACCTTTTGATGCATACGGTTCAAAAAAAATGTGAAAAAGAAAAAAATCAATGTGTAGATTACTGCCCTCTTTTTTTTATACCAGTTCTTTCTAACTTCTAATGAGGGGGGTTGTCTTCTATTTTTCAATAAATATGAGTTTTTCCTCGTTTCCTTATTTCTACTATAAATAAAAAAGAAATATATAAAAATAGATAACTAGAAATTAGAAAAAAATAGAAATTCTATTTTATATATAATAAAGAAATAAAAAAAGATAATGATAATTAAGATTAATATAGTAAATCACAGTAAAAAGATAATATAGAAGACTCCATATCGAGATACAAAATAGAACAAGGGAATCATACACAGAATATAAAATTACATATCATATAAAGTAAAATTTAATATATAACAATATGCAAATTTCAAAAAAAATCATAAAAAAAGGATAGTATGTATAAAGAAATAGTATTTGTATAGGTATAATTTTTGGAACTAACTGTTCGTTGATTTATTGTTTCATCGAGATCGGATGCAAACCGCGATGTAATTTTCTTGTTCTTGAAGGGGCCTCTTTAATTCTTTTAGGTTTATGCTCTACTCCGGGTAAAAATCTGCTCGATTTATTTTGCACATATAGGTCAAATGCGTCTAATACCGCTTATTTTTGTTTTTCTAAGATTTCGTTTTTTTTTTTTCATTTAGTTCATGCCTTTGCCAAAAAAAATAGGATATTCGACATATTGAATTCATCTAGTCTATTCGAGTGATTAAGGTTCAGATGAGTCCTATATCTATTCCATTTAGAATTTTTAAAAATAGGAAAAATTTTTCATACAAGCAATAATTATCGATATATTACCAATTGGGATTTGTTTAAACGGAGCCTGGATACTTCATGTCATTTTATTGGTTCAACCAAGCCAACCATAAATTATTCTAATTGATACTATTAGTCTGAATCCCCCTACAAATGGATCTAGTTGGACTTCGCGCTCCAAATTTTTGACGATTCAACCAATCTTTCTTGGGCGAAGGGAAGGATATCTCGATCGGGGAAGAGAACGGGGAAATCCCACATGACCCAATATATCTGACAAGTCGCACTATATGTCAACCCAAGTTGCATCTTCATCTCCCGGAATTCGAAAGGGTACTTTTGGAACACCAATAGGCATTAACTGAAAGAAAAAAGAATTAAATACTATATTTCACTTTGATATGGAAACGTAATAATGGGGCTATTCTCTTCATAATATCAACATGTATGATAAGGGTTGATATTCTTTATCATATATTCTGTCTAGAATACATTAGAAAAGGTCATAAAAGCCGATAGAATGACTCAAGGAAAATTCTTACGACTAGAGCCTTCCAATGATGAACAAATATGGCGGCATTTGCTCATAGAAAAAGGTATCAACCCCCATTGCATATTGGTACTTATCGGGTATAAAATAGATCTGTTTCTCTTTGTTCCTACAAACATAATTGTTCCATTATTACCAATAGAATAGAACAAATATTAACCCTTGCTCCGAGATAATCCACTGAACAGAACAGGGGTCCATTGATAGTCATAGTCTTTTCCAATGCAATAAAGTTACATAGTGTCTATTTTGATTTGAGAAAGGGGTATTTCCATGGGTTTGCCTTGGTATCGTGTTCATACCGTTGTATTGAATGATCCTGGTCGGTTGATTTCTGTCCATATAATGCATACGGCCCTGGTTGCTGGTTGGGCCGGTTCGATGGCTCTATATGAATTAGCAGTTTTTGATCCCTCTGATCCCGTTCTTGATCCAATGTGGAGACAGGGTATGTTCGTTATACCCTTTATGACTCGTTTAGGAATAACCAATTCTTGGGGCGGTTGGAGTATTACAGGGGGGGCGGTAACGGATCCCGGTATTTGGAGTTATGAAGGTGTGGCCGGGGCACATATTGGGTTTTCTGGCTTGTGCTTTTTGGCAGCTATTTGGCATTGGGTATATTGGGATCTAGAAATTTTTTCTGATGAACGTACCGGAAAACCTTCATTAGATTTGCCTAAGATTTTTGGAATTCATTTATTTCTTTCCGGGGTGGCTTGTTTTGGTTTTGGCGCATTTCATGTAACAGGCTTGTATGGTCCTGGAATATGGGTGTCTGATCCTTATGGACTAACTGGAAAAGTCCAGTCAGTAAATCCCGCATGGGGCGTAGAAGGTTTTGATCCTTTTGTTCCAGGGGGGATAGCCTCTCATCATATTGCAGCAGGGACATTGGGCATATTAGCGGGATTATTCCATCTTAGTGTCCGCCCGCCCCAACGTCTATACAAAGGATTACGTATGGGTAATATTGAAACCGTACTTTCCAGCAGTATCGCTGCTGTCTTTTTTGCAGCTTTTGTAGTTGCCGGAACTATGTGGTATGGTTCAGCAACTACTCCGATCGAATTATTCGGTCCCACTCGTTATCAATGGGATCAGGGATACTTTCAGCAAGAAATATATCGAAGAATTAGCGCTGGGCTGGCCGAAAATCAAAGTTTATCAGAAGCTTGGTCAAAAATTCCTGAGAAATTAGCCTTTTATGATTACATTGGAAATAATCCGGCAAAGGGAGGATTATTCAGGGCAGGTTCAATGGACAATGGGGATGGAATAGCTGTTGGATGGTTAGGCCACCCAATATTTAGAGATAAAGAAGGACGTGAGCTATTTGTACGTCGTATGCCTACTTTTTTTGAAACATTTCCAGTCGTTTTGATAGACGGAGATGGAATTGTTAGAGCCGATGTTCCTTTTAGAAGAGCAGAATCGAAATATAGCGTCGAACAAGTAGGTGTAACTGTTGAGTTCTATGGTGGCGAACTCAATGGAGTCAGTTATAGTGATCCTGCTACTGTGAAAAAATATGCTAGACGTGCTCAATTGGGTGAAATTTTTGAATTAGATCGTGCTACTTTGAAATCGGATGGTGTTTTTCGTAGTAGTCCAAGGGGTTGGTTTACTTTTGGACATGCTTCCTTTGCGCTGCTCTTCTTCTTCGGACATATTTGGCATGGGGCTAGAACCTTGTTCAGAGATGTTTTTGCTGGTATTGATCCAGATTTAGATTCTCAAGTAGAATTTGGAGCATTCCAAAAACTAGGAGATCCAACTACAAGAAGACAAGCAGTCTGATACATTAAATCAAGATTTCTCTGATCCCTAATGTCAAATCAAATCACAAAAAGAGAGACGAAAAATATGAAAGCAATAATCATTTGACTCTTTCTTTATCAGGGAAATAATCCCCAATAAACAGGTATGGAAGCTATAATTGTAAACCACAATCGAATCTATGGAAGCATTGGTTTATACATTTCTATTAGTCTCGACTCTAGGGATAATTTTTTTCGCTATATTTTTTCGAGAACCGCCTAAAGTTCCAACTAAGAAATGATTTTTCATTATCTCCGTTGAAGTAATGAGCCTCCCAATATTGAATGCATATTGGGAGGCTCATTACTTCAACTAGTCCCCGTGTTCCTCGAACGGATCTCTTAGTTGTTGAGAGGGTTGCCCAAAAGCGGTATATAGGGCATACCCGGTAAAACTTACAAGTAAACCAGATAGAAAGATGGCGACTAGGGTTGCTGTTTCCATTCTTAGATGAATTCAAGACCGCAATGGATCTCTGATAAGATCCTTTATTTACAGGGGAATGGTATACAAAGTCAACAGATCTCAATAAATACAATCGGATTTATGGCTACACAAACCGTTGATAGTAGTTCTAGATCTCGTCCAAGACAAACTACGGTAGGGGCTTTATTGAAACCCTTGAATTCGGAATATGGTAAAGTAGCTCCTGGGTGGGGAACTACTCCTTTGATGGGTATCGCAATGGCTTTATTTGCAGTATTCTTATCTATTATTTTAGAGATTTATAATTCTTCCGTTTTACTGGATGGAATTTTAATGAATTAAATCCACAAGAACTAGTAAGTTCGAGTTTTTCAATACAAAGTTAAATTTCAAGTTTCTGATTTATAACACCTTTGGTAGTTCGATCGCGGAATTTCTTTCTGTATTTCCGGAATATGAGTGTGTGACTTGTTATAATTGATCCTATTGATAATACAGAGAATGGTTCTGTCATCTTATCTTTATCAAGGCGGTTCTACCTCGTCGGATACTCATCCTAGTATCTGGAGCACGGAATATTATGAAATAGATACAGAATTGAACTATGATTCATACTGAATATTCAGACCTTGTGACCGGATTCTAACTACAAAATTTTCAACGAATTAGATTATAAATTGAAAGATTTTTCTTTCTGTTTATGCTTAGTTTGACTAATAAGGTAAATTCTTTCGTATTTTGAGTCATTATACCTAATTGATTGAATAAGTGATGATCCGATAGTTCTTACTCAGGGAATCTTTGGGCTTGGGGTTTTTATTGAATCATCGTGGTTCTAGTATGAATCTGGGGTTTCAATTAATTTATAGGGTCTTAACAAGAGAAATTCCTATCAATGAGAAAAAACAATAGTCAAAGCCGGATTACACACAACTAACAAATCAAAGAACAAATAGGGAAAGAGAAGATTCAAGAGGCCTGTAGTAATAATAAAGAAAAAAAGGAAGAGCCGACTTGATATTTTGGCATTATCACCACAAAGAAGAACTTTCGTTTTTTTAATGCTTCGTATCTGAACTTCCAAGAAGATTAGATGAAATCGGAAGATCTATTCCATATGCGCTGGGAGCAGTATTTGTGTGTTTCTGCTTGAGCTGTACGAGATCAAATTCTCATATACGGTTCTCAGAGGGGGAGTCCCCCCGGTTTACCTATCTCAATAAAGTCTACGATTGGTTCGAAGAACGTCTCGAGATTCAGGCGATTGCAGATGATATAACTAGTAAATATGTTCCTCCTCATGTCAACATATTTTATTGTCTAGGCGGAATTACCCTTACTTGTTTTTTAGTACAAGTAGCTACGGGGTTTGCTATGACTTTTTATTATCGTCCAACTGTTACTGACGCGTTTGCTTCTGTTCAATACATAATGACTGAAGCAAATTTTGGTTGGTTAATCCGATCAGTTCATCGGTGGTCGGCAAGCATGATGGTTCTAATGATGATACTGCATGTATTTCGTGTGTATCTCACCGGTGGATTTAAAAAACCTCGAGAATTGACTTGGGTTACAGGTGTAGTTCTGGCTGTATTGACCGCGTCTTTTGGTGTGACCGGTTATTCCTTACCTTGGGATCAAATTGGTTATTGGGCGGTCAAAATTGTAACAGGGGTTCCTGAAGCTATTCCTATAGTAGGATCGCCTTTGGTAGAGTTATTACGCGGAAGTACTAGTGTGGGACAATCCACTTTGACTCGTTTTTATAGTTTACACACTTTTGTATTGCCTCTCCTTACTGCTGTATTTATGTTAATGCACTTCTTAATGAT